TTCGTCCAGTTGCTTCTCGTGGGTTTTCATAACCCTGCTGCGCAAAAATGGGATATGCATTTGAAATGGATGCTCGAGTTATTACATATATCATGATCGATACAGAAATGGATCGAGTCATCTGTTCCTTTAACCAAGAAAAAGTATTTCTATTTTGCATGTCCAATCATGGATCTCGGAATTTCTACAATAAATTAGATAGAGAACTAGTAAAGTTCCCTATGCACGAGTCTGTCATTGTACTGGAATAGTTGTACTGTAATATAGGACGAATACCTTGAACTGGTAGAAATAAAATATAAAGAATTAAGTAAGATTCAAAATGGTTTCTTTATAAAGGAAGAAAGATTCTGATTTATTTGATTGATATCAGGAGATCAAATGAGTTCTTCATTCATTCATTGAATGATAAATGACTACAAGCGAAGGAGATACACGATTTAAATAATGGAAAATCCAATATTTCACAATTGTATCTAGAATAACTGGAAAGGTGGAAACAAGACCAGATATAATTTGATCATTATGAGCCAATCCAAAATCATTGTAGAACGAACCAATTATTAGTTCCCAACCATGAGTCGAGTGAAATCCAATCCATAAATCAGTAACTAAAAGAATCGAAAAAGCTTTTATTGTGTCACTTAAGTTATAGAGGAATTCCTGAACCCAAGAATTAAGAATGACAAGTTCCTCATTACCCAAAATAAAATAACCACTTAGAATAGCGAAAGAGATTATATTTGTCGAGAAATGCAAAATGATATGGAGATGATATTCATTGTGTGTTTTGACCAATTGTATCGTTTCCTTGTGTATTCCTATACGAAGTTTTTGTATATGTGTCTCCGGGTACTCCTTTATCATTTCGTCCAACAGAAAGAGTTCTTCTAATTCTATGAATCTTTCTAGAACGTTTTTCTCTTGAATGATATTCAAGAGAGTTTTGGATTGCCCGGTATTCCACCAATTTGTAACCCAAAGTTCCAGACATTTATTAAATGAAAGAGAAACCCACCAGGGCAAAAATACTATAGATACAAGATATGGGAAAGAAGGCAATGCTTTCTTTTTTTTCATTTTTTATCTGTGAATTGAATCGTTAATGAACCTGCTTCATTCGTTGACTCTATATGATATTTCTCTGAAGCACGAGTTCTATAACAAGGTATTGAACCTATGGGTCTATTCATTCCAATTTTTGTGTCAAAATTGAGTTTAGTTCTTGGATCTAGAAGGAATATAGAAATGGGATAAGGGTTTGCCCTTTTCGGATAAAAATGAAAAATCAATATTATTCCTAGATATCTCAATTGGGCAAATTTGAATGGGCAAATTCGAAGCAATTTCATCTTCATTTGTTTCTTTCTATGAATACTCGAAAACCCACTTAAAATAACGAATCGGATTTAGAAACGAAAACCCCCCTCAGTTAATTATTTCGAAATGTTTCACCGCCTAGCCACAACCAAGGAAAAAGGTATCATCAAAATTTTGGGCCTAAAAAGATGAGATGAATTCCGTATTACGAAATAAATGTTCGGATATATTTGATGAATCCCTACTTATTATATTAGCCTTAGATTAGCCTTTTTTCTAGTAGAAATTTTCTAGTAGAAAAGAATTGAGTTGGGATCCATACGCATATGAAATACTTTTGGTATACAAATGGTATACAAAAATTTCTTCTTTTCTTAATTTTCTTCTTTATTATAGTATAGTTTATTATAGTTATTCCATATATGCCCTCCTGCTTTTTTGGTTTATTCTATGGGAGTCGCCACGACAAAGGAAGGAGGAAATAGAATAATCTAACATGTTTTGTTCAAATGAACATTCCAAAAAGACTTCAATTATATTAAAAAGGGAATTAGCAAGTTCCTTCCCCCATGCCGAGAAAACATTTATTCTTTATTGTGTTCAATTCATTTCAAAATACTTCAATTGGTACGCCCAAGAAATAGGCCAATTCGGCAGCTTTTTGTTCAATTTCTCGTGGAGTAAAATTCTCATCAGTACGAGTCAAGGGAATGGCCCCTTGACCTCTGATTTCCATATAAAGGACACGACGAGGATAAAGACCCTCTTTAACCTCAATTCTGATTGATTGTATATCTCTCATAAGGAAGCGAAGGAAGATGCGACGATTTATTCCAGGAAATCCCCAACGAAAAATGCACACAATTCCTTCTTTTCTATCGAATCGGTCATAACCACTACCTACATTCCACAAAATTGTGCACCACAAATAGGAGCTAACGAACAGACCTGCGATCCCGTAAAAAGACATCACGATTCCTTGTGGAAAAAAAATAATTTGCTGAGATGGAAATATGGATATCAGATTCCTACCAAGATAACTGGAAGTTCCAACCGCTAAGAATCCTAGTGAACCTAAAAAAAGGATACAGGCCCAGCAAAAATTACTTGTTTTTCGAGACCCCCTTATAAGTTCTATCCATATATGTTCTGATCGCCAATTCATACTATACTAGATCCAGTTGCATTCGATTGGAATTGAGAGAATAACCCAAATTTGACTTTACCTTTCTTGATCCCGAAGTAACTTTCATCAACTAGCACTATTCTGATGTGGAGTAATTGGTTAGATACATTGACTTTCTATTAAAAATATTTACTGATCCGTTTTTAACCAGCTATATATATATATATACATGCATTTATGCAGATAGCATGTATCCGCATACATAACAGTTCTTTCATTTGTGTGTGGAAAGAGCCACATATCGTACCATATTGCACTAAAAAAATATCTGTATTATGATACAGTGTTGAAAAAAATTGATAGGATTTGGTCCCATTGGATCTAGACAATCTTATTTTTTTGGACATGAAGAGATAAAGAAGCCATTGCAATTGCCGGAAATACTAGGCCCACTAAAGGCACAAAAATAGAGGGTAAGTTGAGATCTGTCATAGAATGGGTGCCTCGATTTAATATTTGTATCTATATATTTGTATCTATTAGAAAGATATCTTATGATATGATAAGTATATCTATTATAAGTAATATTAGGTAATATTGACTATTGTATTTTATATAATATTATACTACTAAGTATATATAAACAATTAAGTATATATAAATATATAATTTATATTTATAAATAATATATTTATATTAAAATATAAATTATAAATTTGAAATATAAAAATAATATTAAAATATTAAATTTTAATAAAAAAAAGGATAGATAATAAGTGCAAAAATGTAGAACTAAATTAAGTGTACCTATTCATCTTTCTACACGAATATAAATAGGGTAATCTTCTTTTACAAATTTTATTATTCTTCTTCTCCCATCCTTATGTTCTTTCTATCTTTCTTTCTAATCTAATAAGGAGTTTTTTATTTAAAAGGAGTTTTCTTATGAAAATTAAGTTCATTATGAATTCGCGACTCTAAATAATAGGATCCAACAAACAGGGATTCATAGTAAAAATGCGATAGATGTAGAAATTATTTTATTTCATTTCCATATTTGATATTTCTTTTTATTTTTATATATATTTTTTTTTTTTTCATTATTGTCTATCTTAATTAATGCGTAAGATAGCCAGATAAAATTCTTTTTATTTCCCCAAATTAGAATTCCTCGGAAAGATAAATTCACTTTTTTATTTTATCCTGTTGATAGAGGTTCATAATACCTAATCATGAATAGGGGTAAGATAAAAAATAGATCTGGATCCGGAAGAAAAAAAAATTATCCGAAACTTCTGACTCTTACTAGAAAGTGTAACTTATATCACCAAAGAACATTTTTCTTAGTTTTTTTTATTATGATGAACTAAATACTTATTCGCTACAAACAAAATAACTGAATCTAGTGCTATACTTTAATTTTTTGAATTTTGATTCAAGGGAAAGAAACCATGGAGCTGAAATAACTCACTTAGAACACCTTTTAAAGGATTACGTGGTACGATTGGGTCGAATAAGCCTTTATGGAATAAATACTCAGCCGCTTGTGAACCATCGGGTACTGTCTTATTCAATGTTTGTTCAATTACTCTTTTACCCGCAAATGCAATGTACGCATTAGGTTCAGCAATAATGATATCTCCCAACATACCAAAACTGGCTGTTACTCCACCGGTTGTAGGAGATGTAAGGACTGGTACATAGAATAACTTTTTAGTGGATTGGTAATCATATGAAACAGAAGATATTTTAGCCATTTGCATCAAGCTCAAACTTCCTTCTTGCATGCGTGCTCCTCCAGAAGCACACACAATAATGACAGGTAGAGATCGATTAGTAGCATACTCAATCAAACGAGTGATTTTCTCACCTACTACAGATCCCATACTACCTCCCATGAACTGAAAATCCATAACCCCAATTGCTGTGGGAATACCGTTTAGTTGACCTATGCCTGTTTGAACAGCTTCAGTTAAACCTGTCTTTCTTTGATAAGAATCGATACGATCTTTATAAGGTTCCTCTTCTGAATGAAATTGAATGGGGTCCATAGAAACCATATCTTCATCCATAGGATCCCAAGTGCCCGAATCAATCGAAAGTTCGATTCTATCTGAACTACTCATTTTCAAATGATATCCACACTGTTCACAAATATTCATTTTTGACCTAAGAAGTTTTTTATAATTTAATCCATAACAATTTTCGCATTGAACCCATAAATGTCTGTATTTTTTATTTATATCGAAATCATTAGATCTTCCTCTTATATTGAAATCACTGCCATTATTACGAGTTCTTATACTAAAACTTCCACTTTCACTACCACTTACATTTTCAGTACAAATGAAACTATAAATGTAACTGTCACTGTAATTGTCAGTACCACCTGAAATGGAACTATTAATACTGACTTCAAAACGAAGATAACTATTAATGCAACTATTAATGTGATTAGTCCAACTAGATTGAGTATCATATATGTAATGATAATAGTAGTGATTGTTTCTCTTAGACCCCCTATTCAAAAAACTAGAAAAAAAACCCTCTAATT